AATTAAGTCCATTCTTCATCGAATTAGATCGACGATCTAGCACGGATGGGATTTCGATTCTGTTTTCTGAATCACATGAAATTTGACTCAACTCCATATTGGGGATGAAAGGTATGAACGACGTATGAAGGGAGGAAGGAATAAAGAGAATTTCGATTCAATGCAAAAGTGAAGTCAAGTAGGAGAATTTTCTGAGAATTCCCTAGCGACAACATATCTAACTAATAGATATCTGTGTAAGAATTTATGTTCTGGGGTTTACATAGACTCATATGTTTTAGTATAATTCCAATTGAGAAGGATTTTTGGATTGAAAAAATCAATACTGATGAGTTCTGTCTCAATTTGTATTTTCTTAGGTCATTAGGAAAACACAATTTGAGATTTAAATCCCAGAATCGTTCATGAATTCGAAGAAAGCAGTCAAGAGTTAATGGTTCCAATTTGTCGGCGGAAAATACACATTTGATTTCTGAATAGAAAGAATGGTTTTAGCATTCTGTCTTTTCAGATACTAGACCATGGAAGGGATGGATCAAATCCAATCAAAAACTTTCTTTTAGGACAAGGATTAAGGAAAACAGGAGTCAAAATGCAAGTCGAATCAAAAAGAATGCGGGAAAATTGGCATCTATTTTGTATCATTTTGGCGGCATGGCCGAGTGGTAAGGCGGGGGACTGCAAATCCTTTTTCCCCAGTTCGAATCCGGGTGTCGCCTCATCAAGAAAAAAATCGAAATCTCTTCTTCTATTCTGCTGATCTAACTCGCAGAAGTAGAAGCCAGGGAAACCGACTCTTTCAACTTTGTTTGATTCGATTCTAAGCATGTGGTCGGAAGGTTTTCGAAAAGAAAGGAAATGCCCGTTCGCATCTAGGATTCAAGGATCGAAGCGACTGGTCAAGGGGCTATCAAGACTTCAGAATTTCCTTGTATTACTAAGGGAGTGTCTAATGACTCGATCTTGAATCAAATGGGAGAGCCTGATAGGAAATTCAATTAATAGTTTTGGAAAGGGGCGGAAATTGCTTTATATACGACGGACTCGCGCGAATCTCTGAGTGCTCCGGTAGCCAATCAATATTAGATTGGATGGAGAGTTGGATTTTCTAGAAAAAGGATTTTCTTTTCGGCAAGCCCTAATCAAGCTCCCTCTTTCACAGCGATAATCGGGAAAGGGGGTCCGGATTAGATCAAATAACGAAATAGAGGTCTGTAATAGATAGGAATTTCTAGTGATTTCTGCCCTTCAATTTTGACTTACGAAGGTCACCAAAACAAAAAAAGAATAGGCCTTAGTATTCTTATTCCTACATCTTCCCGGATCTTACTACGTATTTTGCTTGTGTTTAATCTTTCCCGATTCGAAATCAGAATCGATTTATTGGCTTGCTTTCTCACTCGTGTTAGGTCCGAATTCCCTTTTGACTCTGCGCCATTGATTCCCCTATTATTATTGAAGAATAATGGAATAATTCCTTCGTATTTATAGAGATAGGGGACATAATTCACATGGATATAGTAAGTCTCGCTTGGGCTGCTTTAATGGTAGTCTTTACATTTTCCCTTTCACTCGTAGTGTGGGGAAGAAGTGGGCTCTAGAAGGACTACTAATTGAGTTCAGGAAGCGTATCAATTCTTTTCTAGATCGTTCTGCAACGCGTTTTGAAGTATGAAAAAGAATCTGCATTTCAAATCCCATTAGACTCCAATGGAGTAATCTATGATAGAATACTCTTTTACATCGATTCCCCTCTTTGTATTTCGAAAAGAAGGGGATTCCGAACCGGACCTTTTTTTTTTGATTTCTTTCCCGAGTCAAGAGGGAAAGAAGAAGTGGTTTGGTTAAATGGATACGCACTTTCTATGAGAAATGATAGAGAGATAGTAGTTGTCTAACTAAAGACTATGCAATAATAAGATCTTGACTCAGGCGAGTCACATATTAGACGTGCTTTCTAATTTGAGAAAGGCGATTTATGCTTTATCGACTTATTTCATATCCGGGTTTGGGTGTTCAAAAAAATCGCTGAGGTTTCCTCTTCCTTAGTAGTTTAGGACATTGGAATCCTAAGAAAAGAATTCTTTCCGATTCATCAGAATCAATAGATGTAATTGGGTCTTATCTTCATTCCATCCAATATATGGAATTAATATACACATCTATGAAGAGAATATTGTAGATTGATCTATTTTCTATCTTTATTCTAGATTCGAACTTTCGAAACTCAGTTTCGAGACTAAGAGATGGATAGTATGAAATGAATCTTTCGTTCTACCATACTATCTATCTCTTAGAATACTGTCAATTAGAGTCCGCTCATTTCATTTAAGTTAAGACGTGAAATTGGAATTCTTTTCATTTGACTTCGTCCATTTTTGATAAGAACTCAGAAGGAAAGTTTCATTCAATTGAATTTGCAAATTCAATCATTTTGACTGACTGTTTTTACGTAAATGATAAGTAGAAAGGCGGTAGGAACTAGAATGAATAGTGCAGT